ATTTGGAACATTCCAAAAACTTGGGGATCCAACTACAAAAAGACAGGGAGTCTGATACCATATTGATCTCTTACTTTTTGCCTCTATTTGATTTTTTTTTAATTTGAAATAGGATACTGAAGACTTCTTGATTTGAATCGCTGCTTTTTCTTTGACTCTTGCTCTTTGTTTTATTTGTATCCGGGAGACACTCCTAAATAAACAGATATGGAAGCTATAATTGTAAACCACGATCGAATCTATGGAAGCTTTGGTTTATACATTTCTCTTAGTCTCGACTCTAGGAATAATTTTTTTCGCTATCTTTTTTCGAGAACCGCCTAAAGTTCCAACTAAAAAGTAAAAAGATGAAATGATTCTTTATTATCTTAATTGAAGTAAAGGGCCACCCGATATTGGGTGGCCCTTTAACTTCAATTAGTCCCCGTGTTCCTCGAATGGATCTCTTAATTGTTGAGAAGGTTGCCCAAAAGCAGTATATAAGGCATACCCAGTAAAACTTACAAGTAAACCAGATATAGAGATGGCGACTAGGGTTGCTGTTTCCATTATTATATAATGTCATGATCCCAGTGGATCTATGATAAGATAATTTATTTAGAACGGAATGGTATACAAAGTCAACAGATCTCAATTAATACAAAATAGGATTTATGGGTACACAAAGCGTTGATGGTAGTTCTAAATCTGTTCCAAGACGAACTAATGTAGGGGGTTTATTGAAACCATTGAATTCGGAATATGGTAAAGTAGCTCCCGGGTGGGGAACTACTCCTTTAATGGGTGTCGCAATGGCTCTATTTGCGATATTCCTATCTATTATTTTGGAGATTTATAATTCTTCTGTTTTATTGGATGGAATCTCAATGAATTAGATTCACAAGAACTACTAAATCTTAACTTTGCAATACAAAGTGAAGCGTTTGTGTCTCGGATTTTTTTACTCTAGTCTATATTTGGTAGTTCGATCGTGGAATTTCTTTTTTTCTGTATTTCTGGAATATGAGTGTGCGACTTGTTATAATGGATCCTATTGATAGTACAGAGAACGGCTCTGTCATCTTGATAGAGATGGTTTTTTAGTCCGTCAGATATTTATTATAGTATCTTATCTGGAGCACGGAAGATATGAAATAGATTATGAAGTATTCAAACTATGATTCAGACTTAATATTCAATCCCGTGACCGGACTTCAAAAAATTTCAAAGAGTTAGAAGGTATAAATTGAAAGATTTTTCGTCTTTAAAATTTCTTTGTTTATGTTTATTTTGATCAAGGGAGAAACCTTTCTTTGGATTTATAGTCATTATATTTATTCATTGACATTGATAAGTGATGATACAACGGTTCTTAACTCAGGGAATCCTTGCTTTGTACTTAAATTGAGTTTGAAATGAAAGTTTTATTGAATCATCGTGGTTCTAAGATGAATCTGAGGTTTCTAATCGATTTATAGGATCTTAACAATAAAATTCCTATCAATCAATAATTAAAGAAGATAATAGTAAGGCTGCATTACATATTATATTCCATACAAATAAAAAAATACTCAAAAAATAGGTAAATAGAAGATTCAAGAGGCCTCTAATGATCAACATCAAGAGATGAATGAGCCAACTTGATATTTTGGCATTATAACTACAAAAAGAAAAAGAGTTTTCGGATTTTTCTTTTTTTGTACGTCATCTTAGAGACTATTAACTATTAATTGAATCATAGGAGTAAGACGTTTCTATTATATATCCGTTTCAACTAATATTTTTGTAGTTCTGTTTGAGCGGTACGAGATGAAATTCTCATATACGGCTCTCAGGGGGGGAAATTTTTCTGGTTTACCTATCTCAATAAAGTCTATGATTGGTTCGAAGAACGTCTCGAGATTCAGGCGATTGCAGACGATATAACTAGTAAATATGTCCCTCCTCATGTTAACATATTCTATTGTTTGGGAGGAATTACGCTTACTTGTTTTTTAGTGCAAGTAGCTACGGGGTTTGCTATGACCTTTTACTATCGTCCGACTGTTACTGAGGCTTTTGCTTCTGTTCAATATATAATGACTGAAGTTAACTTTGGTTGGTTAATCCGATCAGTTCATCGATGGTCGGCAAGTATGATGGTCCTAATGATGATCCTACACGTATTTCGTGTATATCTCACGGGTGGCTTTAAAAAACCTCGCGAATTAACTTGGGTTACAGGTGTGGTTCTTGGTGTATTGACCGCATCTTTTGGTGTAACTGGTTATTCCTTACCTTGGGACCAAATTGGTTATTGGGCAGTAAAAATTGTAACAGGCGTGCCGGACGCCATTCCTGTAATAGGATCACCTTTGGTAGAGTTATTACGAGGAAGTGCTAGTGTAGGACAATCGACTTTGACGCGTTTTTATAGTTTACACACTTTTGTATTACCTCTTCTTACCGCTGTATTTATGTTAATGCATTTTCCAATGATACGCAAGCAGGGTATTTCAGGTCCGTTATAACCTTCTATAGA